GTTAAGTAGGTCAGTTATCATCCCAAAAAGAAAAAGAAAGATATGGAATCCATCACATCAATGGATTCGAAATGTAAGATTAATTAGATTATATATGGAATCTTATTTATAAGCAATATCGATCAAAGCAATAGGATGTTGCGTCATATAATATTTATCTTGACAACAAATTAGCGACATGATAAAATATGTATCACAAACCAAAGGGCTATAGCTCAGTTAGGTAGAGCACCTCGTTTACACGCGCGCCAATGTTTTTTTTTTTCAAAGAAGGCCATCATGTAATCAAAAGACTTATTAATAAGTCGATGTCTTACTCCATGACTTTTAGGGAACAATAGCCTGACACAAAAGATTCGGGTAAACTTAGGTATCCTTTTAGACGCCCAATATAACCCCATCATTGATTTAAGACCTTGATAAGGTAAATACGCAGTCTATTCAATGCTAGGCATAATGAGTATAAGGACCTCAAAAAATTTTCTTTTCTTCCTATCCTATGAACTTTAAGGTGTATAAAGTTTCATACTGTATTCTTTAAGCAGAAGAGGGGCAATGGAGATTCTATTTAACTTAGATTGATCTAAGTCAAAAGCAAACCTACATCAGGATAACCCTTCTTTGAAACACTTTGGTAGTGCTCTCGGATCGGAATCAATAAATCCGAGCACATAGAGCCATCTTGTTATCTTTCTATCAAGAGAATTATGGTAGACTAACTGATTATTTATATCAGTTAATGAATGAGCCCAATGCAAAAAAAAAAAAATGCATGTTGGGTTTTTGAAAAAGTTCGAATCATTTTGATAATAATAAGTTTGAGCTCTTTTACCGAGAAGGTCTACGGTTCGAATCCGTATAGCCCTAAAAAAAATTCAAATAAAAAAATTCTTGTTTTCATTTCTTCATTCTTTTTTTTCTTTGTTGTTTGGAACTGGTCGCTTGGGGGCGATTACTTGGTTCATCAAAAAAAAAAACCATTCTCATAAGCTTGCTCGCAACAATCATTCAGGGCCGAGACATAAAACTGAAACCAAAAAAATCACATTTCAGTAGGTAAATCCAATTTCTATTTGTTCGAATCTTGGTTAAGCAAACCATAATTTCTTCATTCCTCTTCATAGGTCAATCAATTACATATGAAATTTCCTCCCCTCCTGCCCGTAATTAACAAGTTAGTGAGACTTTTTTCTTTATCTTTTTGCTACCTATTCAAGCCTAATGAATTTTTCGAGGTAAAATCGTGACATGAACTCGATTAAAAACACATTCCAACCTAACCCAACCAAACCCCAATCCTCTAGTAAGTTACACGAGTTTAAGAACCACGTACTGTATTTATGGACAAGTTCACAAGTCGAAGTTTGAAAAATGAGAAAATCTTTGAAAACTTTCATTGTTAACATTGTAAAATAGGTTTTTGGCATACTTCATGTACTTCGTAAAGAAAAAAAAGGAGTTTTTTTTGCCGTATTCAATATCAATTCAATCTCAATATAAAGAATAGAAAGATAAAGTAAACAATATACTTCTTATATTCTTATTAATTCGTATTCCTTATTAATATTAATGAATATTTCGAATTAATAATAAATAATACAAATAAAGAATCTAAAAATAATATATAAATCTTAACTTAATATATATATAGATTAATTAATGATCTAATCAATAATATAGTAATATACTAAAAAATGATAGTATAATATAGAAAATAATATAGAAATTAGTAAATGATATAGAAAACTAATATAGAAATTTATATAGAAATTATTAATATATTAATGATTATATTAATATATATCATAGTAATAGAAATGAAATTTTTTTTTACTTTTTTACTATAAAAATATTTAATAAATTGAAAATAGAAATTAATAAATAAAATAGTAAAAAAAAAAAAAAATAGTAATAAATTAATATTCTATATTAAAATATAGAATCAAATATAGAATAAATATTCATCGAATATTAATAGAATAGAATTCTATATATAATTAATATAATAATTTAGAATTAATATAATAATAATAATTAATAGTTTAAATAATTTTAAATAATTAATAGTTAAATAATTAATAGTTTAAATAATATTTTCAATTTCTACATAAATTAAAAAAGAAAAATTTCAATTTTCTTTTATTAAATATTTAATTTCGAATTTTTAATAAAAAAAATGAAAATAAGAATTTGGAAATTCTACTAAATTTCAATAAATTCTACGAAATTTCAATTCTATTAGAAATTTAGAAATTCTAAACAACTAAACAAAAAATGAAAATTATATTTTGAATCCCCCCCATTTTTTTTAGAAAGAATCCGAAGTAAAAGGCGAGAGGAGCGTCTTCTTTATACTATGGCAATATCGAATAACAATATCGAAAAATTCAAAACAAAAATTGAAGTAAACATAATAGAAAAAATCGATAAATCTTGAAAAGAGACATGTACCAAAGCAAGCAAAGAAACTTGGGCGCTTGAATCAATTTTTGTTTTGACT